TGGACCTGGGGTTGGGCAAGGTACTGCTGCGGGTCAAGCTGTAGAAGGGATCGCCAGACAACCAGAAGCAGAGGGAAAAATACGAGGTACTTTATTGCTTAGTCTGGCTTTTATGGAAGCTTTAACAATTTATGGACTGGTTGTGGCATTAGCGCTTTTATTTGCGAATCCCTTTGTTTAATCCTAAAAATATTTTTGTTTTTCTTTTTTATTTCCTTGGATTTGATGCTCTTGCTTTTTCGAATTATATGAAGATTTCACTCCTACAATTTCTTATTCGTTGTGACAACAACCCTTGGACAGGACTGATTTGAGGATGAGGAATTCAATTAGCCGATCAACTCGCTTTCTTCTCTTAGTCTAATGGAACTTTTTTTAGGAAGTATTGCAACAAACGAGAAATTTTATTTTGCAACTGACATAATACCTGGTACCTAATTCTAATAAGTATCATTCTTATTGGAAATTTCCACTTATTGGAAATTTCCAATTGAAAAAAAAAATCCATTTACATCTATAAATCAATATATATTTTTTTACTTTTTTACTTTATAATACTTTATTTAATTTAATTCTATTTAATTTAGAAAAATAATAGAATAAAAAAAATATAGATAATTAGTCTATCTATAAGAATAAGAAAGAGGAGATCATATGAAAAATGTAACCGATTCTTTCCTTTCCTTGGGTTATTGGCCATTCGCCGGGAGTTTCGGGTTTAATACCGATATTTTAGCAACAAATCCAATAAATCTAAGTGTAGTCTTTGGTGTATTGATTTTTTTTGGAAAGGGAGTGTGTGCGAGTTGTTTATTTCAAGAATAGGCTGGATCCAACCAACTGCACTTTTTTCGTTATAACTCGAAAAGGTGCACGATTCCGCGAATTACTTCTGAATAAATTAATAAATCATATTTAAGAACCATAGCATTTCGTGATTCATTGGTAAATCTACTTTGATTCTCTATCAACCAATAATGTGGGACCGTTAACAGGGTTAAAGCTAAATCGTTTGAAGTCCAGATGCAGCGTGGTACTCTTTCTACTACTATGTTAATACAGAATATGTTAATACAGAAATGGTTTCAAAGAGTTGGAATTTTTTTTTTTCGATATAAAACACTCATGTCGATAAAAAAATGATTTGAACCCTTTATTTGTATTTGATTTTTTTTGAATTGGAAAAATTGATATTTCACCCCCCCTTTTTTTTATCTTTTTTATCCAATGCTGAATCGATGACCTATGTATAAAGTAAGAAGAATTCTTTGGATTTGAAGAAAAAAAACAACTTTGCTGACAATTATTTGTTTGGTCAGAAGAGTCCTCCGAATATTATGTTCTTGGATTAGTGATAAGTTTCTATACTTTCACGAATATGAATAGAGAAGAGAGGATAGGCTCATTCCATTAAAAAAAGCTAGGGAGCTTCCCCCATACATAAGATAAGTAATTGAGCGTGAGAGCCAAATGAATTGAAAGATTCATGTTTGGTTCGGGAAGGGATTGTGGAAGTTTTGAAATGAATGGAAAGATAATCTACTTTCATTAAGTGATTTATTAGATAATCGAAAACAGCGGATCTTGAAGACTATTCAAAATTCAGAAGAACTACGCGAGGGGGCCGTGGAACGGCTGGAAAAAGCACGGGCCCGCTTGCGGAAAGTAGAAATGGAAGCGGAGCAGTTTCGAGCGAATGGCTACTCTGAGATAGAACGAGAAAAATTGAATTTGATTAATTCAACTTATAAGACTTTGGAACAATTAGAAAATTACAAAAATGAAACCATTCAGTTTGAACAACAAAAAGCTATTAATCAAGTTCGACAACGGGTTTTCCAACAAGCCTTACAAGGAGCTCTAGGAACTCTGAATAGTTGTTTGAACGACGAGTTACATTTACGTACCATCAGTACTAATATTGGCATGTTTGGAACGATGAAAGAAATAAAGGGTTAGTCTTTCTACTGCAGGCATTATTTTTCTTTCAAACAAAAATAAAGAATTAAGAAACACTCATGGTAACTATTCGAGCAGATGAAATTAGTAATATTATCCGTGAACGTATTGAGCAATATAATAGAGAAGTAAAGATTTTAAATACCGGTACTGTACTCCAAGTAGGCGACGGCATTGCTCGTATTTATGGTCTTGATGAAGTAATGGCAGGGGAATTAGTAGAATTTGAAGAAGGTACGATAGGCATTGCTCTGAATTTGGAATCAAATAATGTCGGTGTTGTATTAATGGGTGACGGTTTGATGATACAAGAGGGAAGTTCTGTAAAAGCAACAGGAAGAATTGCTCAGATACCGGTAAGTGAGGCTTTTTTGGGCCGTGTTGTAAATGCCCTGGCTAAACCTATTGATGGTCGAGGTGAAATTTCAGCTTCTGAATCCCGGTTAATTGAATCTCCCGCCCCGGGTATTATTTCTAGACGTTCGGTATATGAGCCTCTTCAAACAGGACTTATTGCTATTGATTCGATGATTCCTATAGG